CTTCTATTGGACCTGGAGTTGGACAAGGGACTGCTGCGGGCCAAGCCGTAGAAGGTATCGCGAGACAACCAGAAGCAGAGGGTAAAATACGAGGTACTTTATTGCTTAGTCTGGCTTTTATGGAAGCTTTAACAATTTATGGACTGGTCGTGGCATTAGCGCTTTTATTTGCAAATCCTTTTGTTTAATCCTCGAAATAAATGGGAAAGTCTTATTTTGATCTTTCTTATTTTATTATCTTAGATTTGCCGCTTGATTTTTCAAATTATATCAAGATTTCAATCCTACAATAACTTTAACTTATTCGTTGAGATAATACAATACCCCGTGGGAAGGACTAATTTGAGGATCAGGAATTAGCGGATCCACTCGCTTTTTTCCTTCCCGTTCTCGGTCCAATGGAACCCCCTTTTTTAGTACGCCTTGCAACGAACGAGATATATCGTAATTGATATGATACCTGGCCTGGGACCTAATTATAATTAAGTATTTTTTTGGGGGGGGAGTTCAATTGAAATTAAATAGATTGAGAAATATGGAAAAAAATAAAATCAACAAAGGGTGAAGTAATACAAAAAGAACTCTGTTCAATTTAGTCAGTCCTATCTATAAGAGGAGATCATATGAAAAATGTAACCGATTCTTTCGTTTCCTTGGGTCACTGGCCGTCCGCCGGGAGTTTCGGATTTAATACCGATATTTTAGCAACAAATCCAATAAATCTAAGTGTAGTCCTTGGTGTATTGATTTTTTTTGGAAAGGGAGTGTGTGCGAGTTGTTTATTTCAAGAATAAGCTGGATCTAACCAGCTGCACTTTTTTCTTTATAACTAGGAAAGAAAGGTGCACGATCCCGCGAATTACTTCTGAATCAATTCAGAAATCATATGTACGAACCGTAGCATTTCGTGATTCGTTGGTAAATACACTTTGATTCTCTATTAACCAATAATATGGGGCCCTAAACATGGTTAAAGCTAAATTGTTTGAAGTCTGGGCGCAACATTGGTATTCTTTCTACCACTATGTTAGTATGGCGAGAGTTTCAAAACGAATCCTTGCATTTTATCCGATATAGAACACTCATATCGATAAAATGATTTGTGAACCTTTTATTGTTACTGAAAAACGGGAATCCCCTCCTTTTTTTATCCAATGCGGAATCGACGACCTATGTATAAAGTAAGCGGAATTTTTTGGATTTGAATAAAAAAAAAAAGAAACAACTTTGCCGATAATTACAGATTTTTTGTCTGGTCGGAAGAGTCCTCCGAATATTCTGGTCTTGGATCAATGATCCGTTTCAATATTTTTGAATCCGAACAGAAAAGAGAGGATAAGCTCATTATATTATATATATAAAAAAAAATATAAATAAAAAAGTGATACGGGAATGCCCCATAAGTAAGTGAGCGTGAGAGCCAAATGAATCGAAAGATTCCTGTTTGGTTCGGGAAGAGGTCATGGAATTGTTAAAATTAATTGTAATGGGAAGATAATCTACTTTCATTAAGTGATTTATTAGATAATCGAAAACAGAGAATCTTGAGTACTATTCGAAATTCAGAAGAGCTACGCAAAGGGTCCATTGAAAGGCTGGAAAAGGCCAAGGCCCGCTTACGAAAAGTGAAAATAGAAGCGGATGAGTTTCGAGTGAATGGATATTCCGAGATAGAACGAGAAAAATTGAATTTGATTAATTCAACTTATCAGAATTTGGAACGATTAGAAAATTACAAAAATGAAACCATTCAGTTTGAACAACAAAGAGCGATTAATCAAGTCAGACAACGCGTTTTTCAACAAGCCTTACAAGGAGCTCTAGGAACTCTGAATAGTTGTTTGAACAACGAGTTACATTTACGCACTATCGGTGCTAATATTCGTATGTTTGGGGCGATGAAAGAAATAACTGATTAGTCCTTCTACTGTAGGTATTATTTATTGATTTTTCCTTTGCTTCTGAAAAAGAATTAAGCAAGACTCATGGCAACCCTTAGAGCCGACGAAATTAGTAATATTATCCGTGAACGTATTGAGCAATATAATAGAGAAGTCAAGATTGTGAATACTGGCACCGTACTTCAAGTAGGTGATGGCATTGCTCGTATTCATGGTCTTGATGAAGTAATGGCAGGTGAATTAGTAGAATTTGAAGAGGGTACAATAGGCATTGCTCTTAATTTGGAATCCAATAATGTTGGTGTTGTGTTAATGGGTGACGGTTTGATGATACAAGAGGGAAGTTCTGTAAAAGCAACAGGAAGAATTGCTCAGATACCAGTGAGCGAGGCTTATTTGGGTCGTGTTATAAATGCTCTTGCTAAACCTATTGATGGTAGGGGCGAGATTTCAGCTTCGGAATCTCGGTTAATTGAATCGCCCGCCCCAGGTATTATTTCGAGACGTTCCGTATATGAGCCTATGCAAACCGGACTTATTGCTATTGATTCGATGATTCCTATAGGACGCGGTCAGCGAGAATTAATTATTGGGGACAG